TTAATTGAATGAACGTTCTGATTCTCAAATTCTCAAAATACTTCAATTGGTACACGCAAAAAATAGGCTAATTCAGCAGCCTTTTGTTCAATTTCTCGTGGAGTCAAATTCTCATCAGTACGGGTCAAGGGAATGGACCCCTGGCCTCGGATGTCCATATAAAGAACACGACGAGCATAAATACCCTCTTTAACTTCTATTCTAACGGACTGAATATCTTTTATAAGGAATCGGAGGAATATGCGACGATTTTTTCCCGGAAATCCCCAACGAAAAATACAGACTACTCCTTCCTTTCTATCGAATCGATCATAACCACTACCTACATTCCAGGAAATTGTGCACCACAAATAAGAGCTGATAAAGAGACCCGCAATTCCGTAGAAAGACATCACGATTCCTTGTGGAAAAAAAATGATTTGCTGAGGCGGAAAAAAAGATAGCAAATTTCTACCAAGATAACTGGAAGTTCCAACTAATAAGAAGCCTACTGAACCTAAAAAAAGGATAAAGGCCCAGCAGAAATTACTTATTTTTCGAGACCCCGTTATAAGTTCTATCCATATATCGTCTGATCGCCAAGTCATACTTTACTCGATTGCATTTTATTGGAATTGAGATAATACCCCATAGAAATTTTACTTTACTTTTTTGTTTCCGAAGTAACTCTCATCAACTAGCACTAGTTTGAGGTGAACTAGCACTAGTTTGATGTCAACCTTTAGGAGTAATTCATCAAATTGGTTAAATCTAAAATAATAACACACTCTTTATTTAATACGATTCCACTATACATATCGATATACATATAGATTCACCGACTACATTTCAGCCATCCAGAGATCCTGATCTATTTGAAAATTGCTAGAATTGATATATCCATATATCATGTTTCTGCGGGTATAAGAGTTTTTTTCCTTTATGTTCGGCGGAAATCACATGTTATACTATATTCCAATAAATAGATATCCGTGTTATGATACAAGTCCACATTTTCAAAAAAAAAATGGCTGAGATTGGGTCCCGGCGGATCTAAACAATCTTGTTTTTTTGAACATGAAGAAATAAAGAAGCCATTGCAATTGCCGGAAAGACTAGGCCTACTAACGGCACAAAAATAGACGGAAGGTTAAAATTTGTCATAGAAGGGGTACCTCGATTTACTATTTGTATCTGTTATTATTATATAAATAAAGATGTCTTGTAATAATTATAATTAAATTAAGAATTTGAATTCTAATTAGATAATATTTATTATTAATAGAGTAATAGAATAGAGTAATAGAGAAGCATTTGAAATTCTTAGTATAGATTTAAGCCTCTATATATCTAAATCTAACTGAGTACGTATAATAAGAATAAGTGCAAAGAATGTAGAACTGTAGAACTAAATAAATAGACTTATTCATCTCCTACATGAGAAAGATGTGTATGATAATAAACTTTATTATTTTTCTTCATTTCGTTGTCTTTTGTTCTTATCTTCGAATTTTCTAAAAATAGATAAAGAGTTTTTTACCGATTATCAAAAGATTCGTTCGAATCCGACCCAACATGAATTTTTAGCTAAAATGGTTTTTCGGGAGATAGAGAAAGATACAAAACTCGATTATCTATATTTAAATTTCAAATTATCAAATTAAATTATATACCTAAGACAAGAAAAAAGTCCTTTTATTTTCCGAATTTCACGAAAGGAAGAACTCACTCTTGGTGATGGTGATAAAGGCTTCTCGATTCGTAATCAGGAATATAAATATAGGTCAAAAAAAGAGCTATACTCAACTTTAGTTTTAATTCTTTCTACAATTCGATCTTCGATCAACAAAGAAAAGGCCGTTATTCTCTTATTTACTTTGATTCTGATAAACTAACTACTTTTTGCTACAAACAAAAAAAATAATTGAACTTTAGTGCTCTACTTGATTTTGCTTGACTTTTGATTCAAAGGAAAAAAGGCGTGGAGCTTAAATAACTCACTCAGAACGCTTTTTAAAAGATTACGTGGTACAATTAGATCGAATAAACCCTTCTGGAATAAGTATTCAGCTGCTTGTGAACCTTCGGGTACTGTTTTATTCAATGTTTGTTCAATTACTCTTTTACCTGCAAATGCAATGTAGGCATTGGGTTCGGCAATAATGATATCCCCCAACATACCAAAACTAGCTGTCACTCCACCAGTTGTCGGAGATGTAAGGATTGATACATAAAATAATTTTTTATTTAATTGATAATCATATAAAGCAGACGAGATTTTAGCCATTTGCATCAAGCTCAAACTTCCTTCCTGCATGCGCGCCCCCCCAGAAGCACACACTATAATAAGAGGTAATTTTTGATTGGCAGCGTGTTCAATCAAACGGGTGATTTTCTCTCCGACTACGGATCCCATACTACCCCCCATAAACTGAAAATCCATAACCCCAATTGCTACGGGAATGTCGTTTAGTTGGCCTATGCCTGTTTGAACAGCCTCAGTTAATCCTGTCTTTCTTTG